TATCTGCCATGGGCCTTTACTTCCCAAGGGTACAGATATCTAAAGCCTCTATTTTTACAAATTTGTTCAGACCTATTGTGGAGACTAAAGAGCAAAAACAAGTTTGTATCCATTTTTATGGATAGTGTATCCATTTTTATTGATATTATTAGTGATATTAGTGAGGTAGCAGTTACAAAAGGGCGAATTAAACAGATTCCATTTTGTCTTACAAAATGGAAGAGGCAATATACTCTGATAAGGAAGATTCAGAGGAAGATAAGTAAGATTCAGAGGAAGATAAGTACGATTCAGAGGAAGTGTTGGCATAAGTTTGTTCTGTCCCATGGCCTGATTCCTCCAAAAAATACGCCACCATTGAGATCGACACAGCTGAGATCGGAAAATCTTCGGGAGTTCCTCTCTGCAATCTTTTTCCTTCTTCTTGTGGCTGGAAGTCTCGTTGTGGTACATCTTTACGTTGTTTTCTCGATCGCTAGTGAGTTACAGACAGAGTTCAAAACGGTCAAATCTTTGATAATGGAATCATCTATGCTTGAGATTGAGGTGGGAAAACTTCTGGATAGGTATCCTCTATCTGAATCGAATTCTTTCGGGTTGTTCAGGTTAACTAATCTCTTTCTAGGTGCTCTGCAAAAGATGTTCTTGCGTAATGCTGATGGAATACGCTTTAATAAGAAGAAAAATTGGAAGAAAAAGCTCGTCGAGATCATCGATCTCATAAGTATGCCCTTCGATCCACTCGCTTTTTCGATAAATACGAGATATCTAAGTCATACAAGTAAAGAGATCTATTCAGTGCTAAGAAAAAGGAGCGGGTATTGGATTGATGAAACGATAGAAGACTGGGCCGCAAACAGTGATTGGGTTGAGGATGAAGAAAGAGAAGTCTTGATTCAGTTCTCCACCTTAACGCCAGAAAAAAGGATTGATCGAATTTTATGGAGTCTGACTCAGAGTGATCATTTCTCAAAGAATGACTTTGATTCTCCAATGATGGAACAACCGGGAGAAATTTACTTAGGAAACTTAATTGACCTTCATAACAAGGATCTACTAAATTATGAGTTCGATACATCCTCTTTAGCAGAAAGACGGCTATTCCTTGCTCATTATCAGACAATCACTTATGCACAAACCCCGTCTGGGGCTAATAGTGTTCATGTCCCATCTGATCTACAACCCTTTTCGCTCCGCTTAGCTGTAACCCCCTCTCGGGGTATTTTAGTGATAGGTTCTATAGGAATTGGACGATCCTATTTGGTCAAATACCTAACGAAAAACTCCTATCTTCCTTTCATTACGATATTTCTGGACAAGTTCCGGGATACAGTTTTTCGTTTTGCTGATGATGATGACAGTGATGCCAGTGATGATGAGATCGAGATTTTTATTGATGCTCGTGACCCTATTGAGGCTATTAATCAAGATATTCATGTTTTTGACGATATGGATATTGATTTTGATCCTAGTATCTATAGTTTTGAGGAGAGAGATGCTCATGACGATAAGATTAATATGGAGCTGGAACAGCTAACTAGGATGGATGCGCTAACTGAGGAGATGGACACGGTGTGGCGCGTAGCCCAATTTTATATCAGCCTTCAAATCGAATTAACAAAAGCAATCTCTCCTTGCATAATATGGATTCCAAACATTCATGAGCTGCATTTTAGGGATTCGGGTTCCTTCTCCCTCGAGCTATTAGTGAACCTTCTCTCCTGGGATTGTGAAAGATCTTCCACTGGAAATAGTCTTGTTATTGCTTCGACCCATTTTCCCCAATTCGTGGATCCCTCTCTAATAGCTCCGCATAGATTAGATACGTGCATTAAGGTACGAAGGCCTCTTATTCCACAACAACGAAAGCACTTTTTCACTCTTTCATATACTAGGGGATTTCGCTTGGAAAAAAAAGCGTTCCAGGCTAATGGATTCGCGGCCATAACCATGGGTTCCAATGCACAAGATCTTATAGCACTTACCAATGAGGCCCTATCGATTAGTATTTCACATGGGAAATCAATTATAGACGAAAATACAATTAGATTCGCTCGTCATAGACAAACTTGGGATTTGCGAGCCCATGTAATACCGGTTCAGAATTCTCGGCTCCTTTTCTATCAGATAGGAAGGGCTGTCGCACAAAATTTACTTCTAAATAATTGCCCCATAGATCCGATATCTATCTATTTGCAGAAGACATTCTGTAACGAAGGGGATTTTTATTTGTACAGCTCGTACGTCGAACTTGGAATGAGCACGAAGAAATTAACGATACTTCTTTATCTTTTGAATTGTTCTGCCGGATCGGTCGCTCAAGATCTTTGGTCTCCACCCGAACCAGAGGAAAACAATAGGATCGCTTATGGTAGACTCGTTGAGAATGATTTTGATCTAGTTCATGGCCTATTAGAAATAGAAGGCATTCTAGAGGGATTCTCACGGACAGATCTAGAGGGATGCTCACGGACAGAAAAAGATTGCAGTCAGTTTGATA